CTTTTACCACTAAACTATATCCGCCACAATGCAATTATTATAATATAAAATAGAAATACTTTTTGTCGAACAAGGGAATTGGACGTAAGTCAGATAGGATCAGAAAATAATCGTGAACATCACATTAGACTTTTTTCATCAGGGAATTTAAGGAGATTAGGAAAAGATCCATTTAATAACTCAATAACAAGCTCTATTTTTGCTAGAGGGGTTTTTTGACAGATAATAATAATTGACAAAACCGCACCGCTGAAGTAGTGAATTAAAAAGCATGTGAATCCATAGTTTCGTTTTGATTCTTTTTTTTATTCAGTATATTATATAATAAATGGTTCTATATATAGAATCAAAAGATTAGAATCTTATTGATTGTTGCTTTAAGAATTAATTTTGATCAAATTATCAATCATTTTGTTTTTTATTGATTCATTGCAGCAATAAGCCCGGCTAGTTTGCCCCTTAGCCGGGCTTATTGCTGATATAAAGTTTATTTATATAATGAATATAGAGAAATAAAGATCTTTTTTCAAGCCTTAACTTTATTTTTTATGTCTAATGTAACATAGTATTGGCCCTTTTCAATTGGGAGAGATGGCTGAGTGGACTAAAGCGGTGGATTGCTAATCCGCTGTACGAGTTATTCGTACCGAGGGTTCGAATCCCTCTCTTTCCCTTTCTGTTGATGACTTGATATTTAATTTATCTTTTTCATTTCTTGAACCTTTTTTTTTATAGTCAAAGGTGTGGAGGAATAGTAGATAAAATCCTACGAAAACTTAAAATCAAGCAAGGAAAATAAAAAACCCTTTAATTTATTCTTCACGCCCAGGATTACGTCCTGGATCATTAGACAGGAATCCGAAGATGAAGAGAGAAACAAAGAATATCACTACGGTGTAAACGAAGAGTTTGAGAGTAAGCATTACACAATCTCCAAGATCATTTTTGGGAAAAAAGAGAAAACATTCTCCGTTTTTATATCACATATCCTATGATTTTTGACACCAAAAACGTAAGCGGTGTTTCTAGAAATAGACAAAAATTTTCATAAATTCATTTGTTTTGTAATAAGAGTTCATTACCAACATTTTTTTCATATCCATAATAAAATATCAGGAGGGTTTTCCTTAATGAAATTATGAATATAGGGTCTTTCCCTGGCATTAGAAAAGGACCACTGGGGTGATCCAGATTGATCGTGCCTTCCAAGAATAAAAAAGGTTTGAATCGAGAATTTATACTGTAAAACGACTCATATGAATTGTTAGAATTTTTTCGAGAAAAAATCCTTTTTCTAGGACAGTATTGAAATATCATCGAAAACTTACAGCAGCTTGCCAAACAAATGCTAAGAGAAAAAATAATACAGGTATGACTGGCATAACATCTACGATTGGATTCAAAAAAGCGTAGGCCTCGGGCAATTTGGCAAAGAAAAAACTACTCGAAGAAATCGAATTAAGGGCAGAATGAAGACAGATCAAACTAAAGACATTTTGCATAACAAACCTTTTTTATTCTTGGAAATAATTGCATTTTGATTGAGTTTTTAAAATAAAAAAAGATTAAAATGAAAAAAATTAGATCAAAAAATTTCCTCTTTTTCTTTGAACTTGCCCAATCAAAAATCCTTCCATTCTCAAACTCAAAAAACATAGAATAGAATTGAAGAATTTCTACTTTGCATACTTTAATTGAATTATCTTTAATGATCAATGAATTTAGTTTCATTCTATATCTACACGTGTCAAAATCCTAGCAACACTTTAATAATTTATTCCAGAGAGATATTTGGACCAGAATTGACGAACAACCAATATTTGTTTTATTAGTAGTGTTGAATCGAAATCTAAATGGGGCGTAGCCAAGTGGTAAGGCAACGGGTTTTGGTCCCGCTATTCGGAGGTTCGAATCCTTCCGTCCCAGAACGTACCCATTTCGTCAGAATAAAGGTTACTTTTTTGAACAATTTTCCATGTACAGAGTTATTGGATCGAATGTGATTCTTTTGTTTCTGAATTGTAATGATTCAGAAACAAAAGAATCACATTTTTCACAAACTAAGTCGAGTTCAAATGGCATGCGCATGTAATAAGTAACTTCAATCTAAAGGATCTCTTCTCTTGATTACTCCCATCTTTTGGATCATAAATAGATTGAAGTTACTTAGAAAAACCTTACGTCTCATATTTTTTTCAATGCTGCATTCTGAATTGCAATACAAAATAAAAGCTTCTATATTCCCTATATATCTATTATTCCTTCTTTCTTTTTTAATCATTTAAATGATTAAAAAAGGGAGCATCCAAGTTTTTAATTCTCTGCAAATCCACGAATTCTAAACAAGAAGTGGAGGGGCTTGGTACTTATTTAATTTATTTATATCAAAAGGATAAAGTCAACTATAAGTTAGGGTAAAATAAAAAAAGAGGATCAAGGACTTAATCTGCTGGACCTGTTTGACTTTGTTTGTACCTAGATATATTTATCTAGGATCCTGTAAAATAAGATCTTTTTATGACTAAATACCCATAAAATTCCGGGAGTCGATCGAATTAAAAAATCATGGGTAATGTAAGGTTTCAATTTCAATGTGTCTGATCTCATTAACATCAATCAAAAAAAAAATCAAGTTGAATATGTAACATATGTCGTAGATTCTTTGAGCTCCATTAGAAATTTGAACCTTATTTTTAGGCATTTCTAGTTTGGTTCTAATAAATCTTGGAATTTTATGTAACGATTGAGACGGGGATTTTTTCATTATATATAGGATCTCATTTTTCATCACGACTTTTTTTGTGAAAAAATGACAGAATTTGTGAAAAGATTACAGAGAAAGATTGCTGAACTTCAAGAAGTCAAACAAAAAAAGTAATAAAAGAAATGTTTATATACTTTTTGTATTGTTATCGTATTTGTATGCTTGTTCTATTTCTTCATTCATCGGCCGTCGTGTTTCTATATTTTTGTGAAAAAGGTTTGTGATGTCTTAAATTTTAAAATCGAATCTCTATTCTATGAATTTAATGAATCGATCTTTTTAGTGAGAGTTATTTTTAGTGAGAATTGTTGTCTATCTGATCAATAAATCCCCATTTCTTTTCTTTCTTCCGATTCTTATTTTATCAAGCAGATGAAAGACTAACGACCTAAATCTTTCTTACATCCGTCTTTATCTATTCTGTGAAAACGAAAAATTTTTTTTGATCTTAATGATTCAATTTGCAAAATTAATGATTCAATTTGCAAAGAAACTTGATCTATCTCTCTTTGTATGATCAAATGTGGTCTTTCTTGTCAAATGATTCAAATAATGATGTCGAAGTAGTCAATTTTTCAATGAAATTTAATGAAGTCCTTGATTCGAATCTGTAAGGTTGATGAATCTGTCTTATCAAATCTAAGATACAGATTCAAAAATTTCATTCTATTATAATATTCGTGTTTATTTAGAATGAAATTTTTGAATAATAAATAATCAAAGGGTCAAAATTTTCTTGCTGAGACTTATTCAGAAAAATATCCGACTATCCCTTATATTATATAGATAGAATAGATATCGAACCAGCTTTGATCGTTACAAAGGACGATGCTACAACATTGAGCCCGTTTCTGGAGAAGAAAATCAATAATAAGTATAGATTTTTATGTATTGGTTACTAGTTAAAATGACTATTCATGATTCCATAATTGAATCAATTTCATATCGGTTTCAAAAATGAGAGGAATGTTATGGTAAAACTTCGTTTGAAACGATGTGGTAGAAAGCAACGTGCGACTTGAATGAAGGACATAATTAGCCGTGGATTCTTTATTATATATCCACCATTTTATATTATAGGAATAATGAAGTGCTCTTAGCTCGACATCGTTTGTTCTTCTTCACTAACAAGAACCCCACCATATTGTAGGGTTGTAATGTAAATAGTACATGATGGAGCTCGAGTAGAAAGTATTCATTTTTCTCGGGGGTAAAGATCTAGGGTTAGTGCCAATCAATAAGTTGTTCCAACTTCGTAAAATATATAATTTAAATATCAATCGAAAGGGTCCAATTCAAGAAACTTTCAAATCCAAAAAGTAAATCTTGTTGGACTTGATAAAAATCTTTAGATCATAAATATCACGCAAGAATCAACCCGTTAGTATGATTCGAATATATTGCTATCAATCGTAAAAGAAAGGTATTGCTGCCATTTTGATGAAAGGATTAAGGAGCGCCGAAGTAATTAATGTCTAAACCTAATGATTCAAAGCAAAGATAAAAGATCCTGAAACAAGGAAAGCCCGTTTCTTTTGTCTCAACAACTGGACTGGATATTCGAGTAAATCCAAATTGATTCTAATAAACGAGACAAAAGAAACGGGTTTGAGACCACTCAAAAAATGAAATGCCTAAAAATTTCCCGCTTTGAGCGATTTGGAAGTGATCATACTTGAGTTATGAGTATGAATTTTTTCTTTTTCAAAAAGAAAAAATTCATGATCTAATCGATTTAATGATTTTATGAACCTTTTTGACATTCTAATTATAGACATCTTCTAATCATTTTTTCTTGAGCCGTATGAGGAAAAAACTTCCTATACGTTTCTATGGGGTATTGCGCATACATCTATCCCAATGAACCATCTATCGAATCGTTGCAATTGATGTTCGATCCCGAAGAGAAGGAAGATATATTCTCAAAGTGGGTTTTTATGATCCGATAAAAAAGAAAACTTATTTAAATATTCCTGCTATTCTAAAATTCCTTCAAAAAGGTGCTCAACCTACTGGAACAGTTCATGATTTTTTAAAGAAGGAGGAGGTTTTGAAGGATATCATCGTAATTCAATGAAATTCAATTAATGAAATACAAAAAAGACGGTAGGGTCAGTCAATTCATATTTGTATAACCTTTTTTATACGATTCTTCCTTAGTTTTCCATATTGATATGAATTCTTGCTTCTTTTAAATCCTATGTTCTATAATAATATTTTTTTTTGATAGATGATATAAGATGGCTAGAAAAAAGAAAGTGAATAAATGAAGTAATAGGATCAAAAATAGAAATCAAATTCTGACATTCACTTCAATCAAGTAGGTCGTTGGAATTCTACTAAAATAACAAACAGAATATCAAGCTTGTTTATTTGACTAAATATCTTATCTATTCTATTGTGAATAAACCCGAGATTTTTTCTCTTATACTTTCATTTATTTTTTCTCTTATACTTTCATTTAATAATACTTTGTTTATTCTTTCATCATCGACACTTGATTTGTATCTATTAGATTAGATATGGAGTGCCAATCCAACACGAGTCCTTCTTTCTTTTTTCTCAACATGGTTGATATCTCTTATTGACAACAGTATATCGAACACATATAATTCGATCATGAATAAATGGATTTATTTCCGTTCCATAGATTTGGTTTTTTTACTTTATACTTAAAAAATGGATTGATTGTTTGCTGTGATACAAGAAGATTCTTTATTGGATTACAAAAATGCAAAATATAACCTAAAATTAATAGGCAGTCTATATCTATAAAAAATGTTTTACATTATCTATTTGATAATCTCTTTATTTTGATCGGATCTTTTGATGTTCAGAATCGATTAGAAAATTTTTTTTAGTAGATTTATTGCTAGTTCATGTTTTAATCGTATATCATCCAATCTGTTTCTTTTGATTTTATCTATACACATCCTTCTTAACTTTTTTCGGGTTGCTAACTCAACGGTAGAGTACTCGGCTTTTAAGTGCGGCTAAAATCTTTTACATATTTGGATGAAGCAAGAGATTCGTCCATACCATCGGTATTGTTTGTAAGACCACGACTGATCCTGAAAGGGAATGAATGGAAAAAATAGCATGTCGTATGAGAATTCTAAGAATAGTTTTCTTACCAGATCGGTACAAAACCTTGTTTGAATTTTTGGTTGGAACAAAAAGAATTTGAAATTGAGTCGAGTGAATAATAAATGGGTAGAGTCCTATAGCTCCAATTAATTATAAAAAAAGAAAAAGCAACGAGCTTTTGTTCTTCATTATTATGGAATGATTACCTAATCGAATTTTATGTTAAAAAATATTAGTGCCTGGCGCGGGAAAGTCTTATCTCATGAGTGGGAGTTGATTGTCTATTTTTTTATGAATCCTAAATATTCTCTATTCCATAATGGAATGGAGATGAATATGTAGAAGAAGGAGCATATTGATAAAGAGAATTTTTTTCTAAAATCAGAAGAGCGATGGGGTTGAAAAAATAAAGGATTTGAACCATCTTGTTATCCTATAATAACATTTATATATGAATCCCGAGGTATCTTTTCTTTATTTTACAATAATACCTTGTTTAAACTGTATCGCACTATGTATTATAAAATTTGATGACTCAAAAAAAATCCTCTACTTTGGTTCAAATAAAATGGTTCAAATAAAATGGTTCAAATGGAGGAATTCCAAAGATATTTAGAACGAGATAGATATCGGCAACATGACTTTGACTTTTTATATCCACTTATCCTTCAAGAGTATATTTATGCACTTACTCGTGATCGTGGTTTAACTAGATCAATTATGTTCGAAAAAGTAGGTTCTGACAATAAATTCAGTTTACTAATTGTGAAACGTTTAATTACTCGAATGTATCAACAGAAGAATTTGCTTATTTCCGCTAATTATTCTAACAAAAATCCATTTTTCAGGCATAACAAAAATTTCTATTTTCAAATGATACCAGAGGGATTTGCAGTCATTGTGGAAATTCAATTTTCCCTACGCTTAGTATCTTCTCTAGAAGTGAAAAAAATAGAGGAATCCCATCATTTACGATCAATTCATTCAATATTTCCTTTTTTAGAGGACAAATTCTCCCATTTAAATTATGTGTCAAATATACTTATACCCTATCCTGTCCATCTGGAAATCTTGGTTCAAAATCTTCGTTACTGGGTGAAAGATGCCTCTTTTTTGCATTTTGTACGATTCTTTTTTTTCCACGAGAATCGTAATTGGAATCGTTTTCTTTCTCCAAATACATCCATTTCCATCCTTTCAAAAAAAAATAAAAGATTGCTCTTGTTCCTATATAATTCTCATGTCTGTGAATACGAATCCATTTTCGTTTTTCTCCGTAACCAATCTGATCATTTACGATCAACATTTTTTAGAACCCTTCTTGAGCGAATATATTTCTATGGAAAAATAGAACATCTCGTGGGTGTCTTTACTAATAAGGATTTTCATCAGACCATTCTATGGTTGTTTAAGGATCCTTTCATGCATTATGTTAGGTATCAAGGAAAATCCATTCTGGCTTCAAAAGGGACGCCTATTCTTCTGATGAATAAATGGAAATATTACCTTGCCAATTTCTGGCAATGTCGTTTTTATGTCTGGTCTCAACCAGAAAGGATCCATATAAACCAATTATCCAATAATCATTCCTTCGACTTTCTAGGCTATCTTTCAAGTGTACGACTAAATCCTTCAGTGGTGCGGAGTCA